CGAAAATGACTATATTCAACAAATCATAAGGATATTGGAACATTATATTTTATTTTTGGTATTTGAGCAGGAATAGTAGGAACATCCTTAAGATTACTAATTCGAGCAGAATTAGGTAACCCAGGATCATTAATTGGAGATGATCAAATTTACAATACTATTGTAACAGCTCATGCTTTTATTATAATTTTTTTCATAGTTATACCTATTATAATTGGAGGATTTGGAAATTGATTAGTTCCATTAATGTTAGGTGCCCCAGACATGGCATTCCCCCGAATAAATAATATAAGATTTTGATTACTACCGCCATCTATTACTTTACTCATCTCAAGAAGAATTGTAGAAAATGGAGCAGGAACTGGATGAACAGTTTACCCCCCTTTATCTTCCAATATTGCACATGGAGGAAGATCGGTAGATTTAGCAATTTTTTCTTTACATTTAGCTGGTATTTCATCAATTTTAGGAGCTATTAACTTTATTACTACAATTATTAATATACGACTAAATAATTTATCTTTTGATCAAATACCACTATTCGTATGAGCAGTAGGAATTACAGCATTTTTATTATTACTATCTTTACCTGTACTAGCTGGAGCTATCACCATACTATTAACTGACCGAAACTTAAATACATCATTTTTTGACCCTGCCGGGGGAGGAGACCCAATTCTTTATCAACATTTATTTTGATTTTTCGGACATCCTGAAGTATATATTTTAATTTTACCAGGATTTGGGATAATTTCACACATTATTTCTCAAGAAAGAGGAAAAAAAGAAACTTTCGGATGTTTAGGTATAATTTACGCAATAATAGCAATTGGTATTTTAGGATTTATTGTGTGAGCTCACCATATATTCACAGTAGGAATAGATATTGATACACGAGCTTATTTTACTTCAGCAACAATAATTATTGCAGTACCCACTGGAATTAAAATTTTTAGTTGATTAGCAACCCTTCATGGAACTCAAATTAATTATAGTCCATCAATTTTATGAAGATTAGGATTCGTATTTTTATTTACTGTAGGAGGATTAACAGGAGTAATTTTAGCTAATTCATCTATTGACATCACATTACATGATACTTATTATGTAGTAGCTCATTTTCACTATGTTTTATCTATAGGAGCTGTATTTGCTATTATAGGAGGATTTATTCATTGATACCCACTATTCACAGGTTTGGCTATAAACCCTTACATATTAAAAATTCAATTTTTAATTATATTTATTGGAGTAAACTTAACATTTTTCCCTCAACATTTCTTAGGTTTAGCCGGAATACCTCGACGATATTCTGACTACCCTGACTCATACATCTCATGAAATATTGTATCATCTTTAGGTTCTTATATTTCATTATTAGCAGTAATATTAATATTAATTATTATTTGAGAATCTATAATTAATCAACGTATAATTTTATTTACTTTAAATATATCATCTAACATTGAATGATTACAAAATTTACCTCCAGCAGAACATTCATATAATGAACTACCTATTTTAAGAAATTTCTAATATGGCAGATTATATGTAATGGATTTAAACCCCATTTATAAAGGTTATATCCTTTTTTTAGAAATGGCAACATGATCTAACCTTAATTTACAAAACGGAGCTTCACCTTTAATAGAACAAATTATTTTTTTTCATGATCACACATTAATTATTTTAATTATAATTACTATTCTAGTAGGATATTTAATAATTAATCTTTTATTTAATAAATATATTAATCGATTTTTATTAGAAGGACAAATAATTGAATTAATTTGAACCATTTTACCAGCTATTACATTAATTTTTATTGCATTACCTTCCTTACGATTATTATACTTATTAGATGAATTAAATAACCCTCTAATTACACTAAAATCAATTGGACATCAATGATATTGAAGTTATGAATACTCAGACTTCCACAATATTGAATTTGACTCTTATATAATCCCCTCTAATGAAATAAACTCAAATAATTTTCGACTTCTAGATGTAGACAATCGAATTATTTTACCCATAAATAACCAAATTCGAATCATAGTTACAGCAACAGATGTTATTCATTCATGAACTATTCCTTCTTTAGGAGTTAAAGTAGACGCAAACCCAGGACGTTTAAATCAAACTAACTTTTTTATTAATCGGCCTGGAATTTATTATGGACAGTGTTCAGAAATTTGTGGTGCTAATCATAGTTTTATACCTATTGTAATTGAAAGAATTTCAATTAAAAACTTTATTAACTGAATTAACAATTATTCATCATTAGATGACTGAAAGTAAGTACTGGTCTCTTAAACCATTTTATAGTAACCTAACAACTACTTCTAATGAAAAATAAAGAATTAGTTAAATCATAACATAAATATGTCAAATTTAAATTATTATAAAAATAATATTCTTTTATTCCTCAAATAATACCAATTAACTGAATTTTTTCTTTCTTAATATTTATTTTAATTTTTATTATTTTTAATATCATAAATTATTATATTATAATTAATAAAAATTTAAATAATAAAAATAATTTTCAAAATAAATCAATAAATAACTTTACTTGAAAATGATAAGTAATTTATTTTCAATTTTTGACCCTTCAACAAATTTATTTAATCTATCAATTAATTGAATAAGAACTTTATTAGGATTAATTTTTATCCCCTATGGATTTTGATTAATTCCCAATCGACATCATTACTTTTGAAATTTTATTTTAATTAAATTACACAATGAATTTAAAACCTTATTAAAAAATAATTATTTCCAAGGATCAACTTTTATTTTTATTTCATTATTTTCATTTATCTTATTCAATAATTTTTTAGGGCTATTCCCCTATATTTTCACAAGCACAAGTCATTTAAACCTATCATTATCAATTTCTTTACCTTTATGATTAAGATTCATATTATATGGCTGAATTAATAACTATCAACATATATTTTCTCATATAATCCCTCAAGGAACCCCAGCAGTATTAATACCATTTATAGTATTAATTGAAACAATTAGAAATATTATTCGACCAGGAACACTAGCAGTACGATTAACAGCTAATATAATTGCAGGACATTTATTAATAACCTTATTAAGAAGAACAGGATCTAATATAACTTACTATATAGTAGTATTTTTAATTATAATTCAAATATTATTACTAATTTTAGAATCCGCAGTTGCAATTATTCAATCTTATGTAATTGCTATTTTAAGTACATTATATTCTAGAGAAGTTAATTAATATTTTAAACTAATGAAAATTAATTTTAATCACCCTTACCACCTAGTAGATTATAGCCCTTGACCTTTAACAGGAGCTATTGGAACTATAACTTTAGTAACAGGAATAGTGAAATGATTCCACAATTTCAATAGTAATTTATTAGTAATCGGATATTTAATTGTTATTTTAACCATATATCAATGATGACGAGATATCTGCCGAGAAGGAACTCTTCAAGGTAAGCACACAATCTTAGTCACTAAAGGGCTCCGATGAGGAATAATTTTATTTATTGTATCTGAAATTTTTTTCTTTGTATCATTTTTTTGAGCATTTTTTCACAGAAGATTATCCCCTAATGTTGAAATTGGAGCTATTTGACCTCCAATAGGAATTAGCACTTTTAACCCATTCCAAATCCCTTTATTAAATACTATCATTTTAATTAGATCTGGTATTACTATCACATGATCTCATCATGCATTAATAGAAAATAATTACTCACAATGTACAAAAAGCTTATTTATAACAATTGTATTAGGAATTTATTTCACTATTTTACAAGCATATGAATATTTAGAAGCCCCATTTACAATTGCGGATAGAATTTATGGATCAACATTTTTTATAGCAACAGGATTCCACGGTATTCATGTCATAATCGGAACAACATTCTTAATTATTTGCTTAATTCGGCACATAAATAAACATTTCTCTAACAATCACCATTTTGGATTTGAAGCTGCAGCATGATACTGACATTTTGTAGACGTAGTTTGATTATTTCTTTATATCTCAATTTATTGATGAGGTAATTAATTAAAATTTATATAATATAACAAGTATATTTGACTTCCAATCAAAAAGTTTAAAAATTTTAATATAAATAATTATCTTAATAATAATTATTTCAACTGTAATTATAATAATTTCTAATATTATAATAATATTATCAATTATTTTATCAAAAAAATCATTTATAGATCGAGAAAAATCTTCCCCATTTGAATGTGGATTTGACCCTAAATCTTCAGCACGAATCCCATTTTCTCTACATTTTTTTTTAATTACACTAATTTTTTTAATTTTTGATGTTGAAATTGCATTAATCTTCCCTATCATTAAATTATTCAAATTAGTTAATTTTATAATTTGAATAAAAATTAGATTTTTTTTTATTATTATTTTATTAATTGGTTTATACCATGAATGAAATCAAAACATATTAAATTGAACTAACTAATTAATTTATAAATAAGGATTATAGTTTAATAAAACATTTGATTTGCATTCAAAAATTATTGAATTTTATTTTCAATTTATCTTAATTAAATAAGAAGCAATTTTGCATTTAATTTCGACTTAAAAGAAAGAGTTTAACAACTCCTTATTTACTCCCCTTACTTTTAATTTATATTAATTGAAACCAAAAAGAGGTATATCACTGTTAATGATAATATTGAATATTCAAATTCCAATTAAATAAAGAAATATAAAGTTTAAAATTAAGCTGCTAACTTAATTTTTAGTGGTTTAATTCCATTAATATTTCTTTTTTCTTCTTTCTTTTCCTTTTTTTTATTTTCTTATTTATATAGTTTAAATTTAAAACACTACATTTTCACTGTAAAAATAAAAATATTTTTTTTATAAATATTATACATACACACACACACACATAAATACATATATAAATATATATATATATATATATATATATATATATGTAATGTATTTATATATGTATATTTAAAGATAAAATTATCTCCTTAATATCTTCAATATTACACTCTTTATAAGCTATTTAAATAAAATAATATAGGGAATAAAAAAATTATAATTCATAAAATAAATCTAAATAAATAAATTTTAAAATTATTTATTTGATAAATACTATAAAAAATAGAATAATTTTTTATAATATTAAATATCCCCCAACCACTATATATTTCTCTTCAACCAAAATCAATATTCTTAAGTAATTTTTGCCCAAAATTTAAAAAATAATATCTTAAACCATAAGTTCTTAATCTAGGCATAAATCATATTAAACATAAAAAAGTTCTTAAATTATAAGTAAATAAATACTTATTTAAAGAATAAATATTTATATTACTAATAATATAACCTATTACTAACCCAATAAAAATTGAATAAATTACTATAAATTTCAAGTTAAAAGGTAAATAAATCATATAAGGATAATAAAAAATTAATCATATCAATATTCTCCCACTAATTACTCTCATAAATAATAAAACTAACATGCTTTTAATTATAATATAATCTTCATCATATAAATTATAAACACTTAATAAATTATAATCATTAATTATTAAATATATTACTAAACGAATACTATAAAATATAGTTAATCCTGTAGAAACATAATATAAAAAAAAAATTAAAATATTAAAATTTCTAAATCTTAATATTTCTAAAATTAAATCTTTTGAATAAAACCCAGCTAAAAAAGGAATCCCACATAAAGCCATATTAGAAATATTCATACATAAACAAGTTATAGGAGTATACAATCTAATCCCCCCTATAAACCGAATATCTTGAATGTCATTTATCAGGTGAATAACAACACCAGCGCATATAAATAATAAAGCTTTAAATATAGCATGGGTTAATAAATGAAAAAAAGCTAATAAAGGTATACCTATTCTTAAAATTCTTATTATTAGCCCTAACTGACTTAAAGTAGACAAAGCAATAATTTTTTTTAAATCAAATTCATAATTAGCTCTAATACCGGCCATAAACATAGTTAATCTAGAAATTAATAATAAAGACTTAAAAAATAAAGTATCAATTAATAATAAATTAAACCGAATTAACAAGTAAACCCCCGCAGTTACTAAAGTCGAAGAATGAACTAAAGCTGAAACAGGAGTAGGAGCAGCTATCGCTGCAGGTAGTCAAGATCTAAAAGGAATTTGAGCTCTTTTAGTTATAGCTGCCAAAATAATTATTAAACTAATATAAATCATACAATAATCATTTTTTATAAATTCTAAATAAAAAATATAATTTCAACTTCCATAATTTATCATCCAACAAATAACTATTAAAATTAAAACATCCCCAATACGATTAGATAATACAGTTAATATCCCAGCATTATAAGACTTCAAATTTTGATAATAAATAACTAAACAATAGGAAACTAACCCTAGTCCATCCCAACCTAATAAAATTCTAATTATATTAGGACTAATAATTAATAAAATCATTGAAAATACAAATAACAAAACTAAAATAATAAAACGAACTAAATTTAACTCAGAACTTATATATCTTTTTCTATAATAAATAACAACAGAAGAAATTAAAGACACAAATATCATAAATAATAATGACATTCAATCCAATAAAATAGATATAACAACTCTTAAAGAATTAAATGAAATAATTTCTCACTCTAAAAATATAACCATATTATTTATAATAAAATATAGCATAAAAAAAAAATTTAATATTATAAATAAAAATAAAAAAAAGAAAGAAAGAAAACAAATAGAAAAATAATTTTTATTAATAATTTAAAATGAAATAAAATTCATATTTTCGATACCACAAATCAATATTTTAAATTAAATTATTTAAATAAAATCAAATTATCACATAATCAATTTTTATAACTAAAATATTTAAAGGAAATCAATGTAATAATAATAATAAATACTCCCGAGAAGATCCTATATAAAATGTAAAAATACCTTGATAGTATTTACCATGTTGAGTATAAGAATATAAATATAATCTATACCCCGCACTAAAAAACGAAATTAATATTAATATAATCATCGATAACGAACATCATCTAACTAATCTATTAATTAACATAATTTCCCCTATTAAATTTAAAGAAGGAGGGGCAGCTATATTAGAAGACAATAATAAAAATCACCATAAACTTATTGAAGGCATTAAATTAATTATCCCCTTATTAATTATTAAACTACGACTCCCAATTCGCTCATAGTTAATATTAGCTAAACAAAACATCCCAGAAGAACATAAACCATGACCAATTATTAATAAATAAGAACCTAAAACTCCTCAATAATTCATAATTATAACCCCACAAATAACAAAGCTTATATGGGCCACAGAAGAATAAGCAATTAATGATTTAATATCAACTTGACAAAAACATTTTAAACTAATATAAAATCCCCCAATTAATCTAATAACAATTCAAATATAATTTAATTTTATATTAATTTCTTGTAAAAAAATTATAATACGCAATAAGCCGTATCCTCCTAATTTCAACATAATCCCAGCTAAAATTATAGACCCTGAAACAGGAGCTTCAACATGAGCCTTAGGCAATCATAAATGAGTAATATATATAGGTATTTTAACTAAAAAAGCTAAAATTATTCTAATATAAAGTAAATAAAAATTTATATTATAAAATTTCAAAAAATAAATTATAATACAACTAACTTGATTATATAAATAAAAAATCCCTATCAATAAAGGTAAAGAAGCAAACAAAGTATAAAATAATAAATATATCCCAGCTTGAATACGTTCAGGCTGATATCCTCAACCAACAATTAATATTAACGTAGGAATTAATCTTCCTTCAAAAAATAAATAAAATATAAATAAATTTATTACACTAAAAGTTATATACAATATTAATAGTAAAACAATAATATTAAACAAAAAAAAATTAACATAAAAATTCAATTTAAATAAATTCTCTCTTGCTATAATTATTAATAAACAAATTCAAATTCTTAATAAAATTAAACCAAAAGATATTAAATCACAAGAAAATATATAACTTAAATTTCTATAATTATTAACATCTAAACTTAAATTTATAAATAAAAATATTAACAAAAATAAAATTATTTGAACCATTCAAAACATATTTTTTATAAAACATAAAGGAATCATAAAAATTATTATTATTATAAACTTTAACATAAAATTATAATAAATTAAATCTTTTAAAATAATCATTACCATGAGTACGAATTAAAGAAACTAAAATAGACACCCCTAAAGCCCCCTCACAAACAGAAAAAACTAAAAATACTATCAATATGTAAATTTCATAATTTATAAATAATAAATAATTCAAAAAAAAAAAATAAATACTCAACACTATAAACTCTAATCTCAACAAAATAATTAATAAATGTTTATATTTAGACACAAAAATTAAATTACCAATAACAAATATAATAATAATAATTAAATATATATATTTCACCATCATTAGTTTTTATAGTTTATTAAAAAACATTGGTCTTGTAAACCAAAAATAAGAAATTTCTTTAAAAACTTCAAAGAAAAAGAAACTCTTTATCAATAATCTCCAAAATTATAATTTTTTTTTAAACTATTCTTTGAGATTACAAAAATATTTATATCAATATTAATATTATTATTAGCAATTATAATAATTTTCCTAAACCATCCCCTTTCCATCGGATTGCTAATTTTAGTTCAAACTTTATTAATATGTTTACTTTCAGGGATATTAATTAAAACATATTGATTTTCATATATTTTATTTTTAACATTTCTTGGAGGATTACTAGTATTATTTATTTATGTATCAAGAATTGCATCAAATGAATTATTTAAATTAAATATTAATATAAAAATATTATTAATCTTATTGTTTATATTAATTATAATAACACAAATATATATGTATATATATGAAAATTTAAATTGAATAAATTTAAGTAATAATATCAGAGAAAATGATAATATAATAAATTTATTATTTTTTAATAATGAAAATAAAATTAACTTAAATAAATTATATAATAATCACACCTACATAATAATATCAATATTAGTAATTTATTTATTTATCTCACTAGTAGCCATCGTAAAAATTACTAATATTTTTTACGGCCCTCTTCGAACTATAAATTAATATTTATATGTATATATATATATATATATATATATATACTAAAATTTATTTTAACAATTAAATCAAATAAATGACAAATAAAAATTTTACAAATTTACGTAAAAATCATCCAATTATTAAAATTATTAATAATTCACTAATCGACTTACCTTCCCCCTCAAATATTTCATCCTGATGAAATTTTGGATCCTTACTAGCTCTATGCTTAATCACACAAATCATTACAGGACTATTTTTAACAATATATTATACAGCAAATATTGAAATAGCTTTCTATAGAGTAAATTACATCTGCCGAAATGTAAACTATGGTTGATTAATCCGAACTTTACATGCTAATGGAGCTTCATTTTTCTTCATTTGTATTTACTTACATATTGGACGAGGAATATATTATGAGTCATTCAATTTAAAATATACGTGAATAATTGGTGTAATTATTTTATTTTTATTAATAGCAACCGCATTTATAGGGTATGTCCTCCCATGAGGACAAATGTCTTTCTGAGGAGCCACAGTTATTACAAATCTTTTATCAGCTATTCCCTATTTAGGAACTATATTAGTAAATTGAATTTGAGGAGGATTTGCTGTAGATAATGCAACTCTTACCCGATTTTATACTTTCCACTTTTTATTGCCTTTTGTAATTTTAATAATAACTATAATTCATTTATTATTTTTACACCAAACAGGATCTAATAACCCATTAGGATTAAACAGAAACTTAGATAAAATTCCTTTCCACCCATTTTTTACTTATAAAGACTTAATTGGATTTATTATATTAATAATATTCTTAATTATACTAACTTTAATTAACCCTAATATATTAGGAGACCCTGATAACTTCACCCCAGCTAATCCACTAGTTACTCCTGTTCATATTCAACCAGAATGATATTTTCTATTTGCTTATGCTATTTTACGGTCTATTCCCAATAAGTTAGGAGGAGTAATTGCCCTATTAATATCAATCTTAATTTTAATTATCTTACCTTTCACATTCAATAAAAAAATACAAGGAATTCAATTTTATCCTTTAAATCAAGTATTATTTTGATTTTTCGTAATAATAGTTATTTTATTAACATGAATCGGAGCACGCCCAGTTGAAAACCCTTATATTATCACAGGTCAATTATTAACATTTTTTTATTTCTCTTATTTTATTGTTAACCCTTTAATAAACAAATACTGAGACTCCATAATTTTTAACTAATTAACAATTAATGAGCTTGTTAATAAGCATTTGTTTTGAAAACTTAAGAAAGAATAAATATTCTATTAATTTATACTAAATAAATTATAATTAATTATTATAATAAAAAAATTTTTAACCCCATATAAAATAATAAAAAATTTAAAGAAACAGGCAAATATCTTTTTCAAGATAAATATATTAACTTATCATAACGATATCGAGGTAAAGTCCCACGAACTCAAATAAATACAAAAGAAATAAAAACTAATTTTAAATAAAAAAAAAAATTAATTTCATACCCCCCCAAATAAATTAAAACAAATAATATACTTATAAATAAAATTCTAGAATACTCAGCTAAAAAAATTAAAGCAAATCCTCCTCTTCTATATTCAACATTAAACCCAGAAACTAATTCTCTCTCCCCCTCGGCAAAATCAAAAGGAGTACGATTAGTCTCAGCTATCATAGAAGATAATAAAGTTAATCTTAATGGAAATATAATAAAAAAAAATCAAACTATATTCTGATAAATACCAAAATTAATTAAATTAAAATCTATAACCATAATAATCGCAGAAATTAAAATTAAAGCCAATCTCACTTCATAAGAAATAGTTTGAGCTACAGAACGTAACCCCCCTAATAAAGAATAATTTGAATTAGAAGATCACCCTGCAATCATAACAGTATAAACCCCCAAACTTGTACAACAAAAAAAAAATAATAATCCTAAATTAAAACTAATCAAATTAAAATAATAAGGAACCAACATCCACAACATTAAAGATAATATAAATCTAATAATAGGAGAAAAATAATAAGAAAAATAATTAGAATTAATAGGAAAAGTTTGTTCTTTAGTAAATAACTTAATAGCATCAGAAAAAGGCTGTAAAATACCAATTAAACCAACTTTATTAGGGCCTTTACGAATTTGAATATAACCTAAAACTTTCCGCTCTAATAAAGTTAAAAAAGCCACACCAATCAAAACTCCTAACAATAAAATAAACAATCCAACAAAAATTAAAATAATATCATTTAAAAACAATACTATTTATATAATTAAATTATATATTTATGAACTCTAAAATCATTACATTTTTCTGCCAAAATAGCAAATAAATTACAAATTTAAAAATAAATCTTATTTTAATTAATTTATTTATAAAATAAATTTTTAATTAAAATAAAAATAACTCAAAAATCAAATAAAATTTAATAAAATTCAACATAATCATAATTTAATCAAAATATTTGATCCTTTCGTACTAAAATATTTCACTTTTTAAAAGATAGAAACCAACCTGGCTCACACCGGTTTGAACTCAGATCATGTAAGATTTTAATGATCGAACAGATCAAAAATTTTAAACTTTTGCATTTAAATTTTATTTTAATCCAACATCGAGGTCGCAAACTTTTTTTATTATTTGAACTAAAAAAAAAAATTACGCTGTTATCCCTAAGGTAATTTAATCTTTTAATCAATAATAATTGGATCAAATAATCATTTATTTTTGTTAAATTTATTAAAAAAAGTTAAATTTATTTTTCTATCACCCCAACAAAATAAATAAATTTATAAAATTATTCTAATTATTATATAAATAAACTTATTATAAATAAACTTATTAAACTCTATAGGGTCTTCTCGTCTTTTTAACTTATTTTAACTTTTTAAATAAAAAATTAAATTCTACATATTAATTAAGAGACAGTATATTTCTCATCCAATCTTTCATACAAGTCACCAATTAAGAGACTAATGATTATGCTACCTTTGTACAGTCAAAATACTGCAGCCCTTCAATTAAAATCAGTGGGCAGATTAGACTTTATATAAACAACAAAAAGACATGTTTTTGATAAACAAGTGAAAATAAATATTTGCCGAATTCCTTTTAATTAATTAATTTAAATAATAATAATCCTATTAAATAATTTTTTTTAAATAAATATACTAATTTTATCATTATAACTAATTTTTTATAATTATAAATAAAATTTACATAAAAAATTAAATAAAATTTAAATTTTATTTAATATGAAATTATTTATAATAAAATAAAATTTATTAACAATATAAATTATAAAATTTTCAAAAATAAATATTTCTCATTATAAAAATTTAATTTAAAGCTTATCCCTTAAAATATAAAATTTAAATAATTATTTAATTAACTAATTAATCAAATATTAAAATTTAAATTTAAAATTAAAATTTTTTCTGTAAAAACTAGATATATTTAAAAACGATTAACATTTCATTTCAAAATAATTATTTAAAATATTTTTGCTACAATAACTTCAATAATTATTTAACTCTTTTAAATTCGAGAAATTAACTATTAAAATTAAAAATTTTAAATAAACTCTGATACACAAGATACATTAAATAAAAATTACTTTATTAAAATTATTATTTTCAATTATTTCAAAATTCTTTCACAATACTAATAAACTATAAACCTAAAAATTTTTTCTTTAAAAAATACTTTAACCCCCATTAAAATATTTTATTAAATTAAAATTATTTTTATTAAATATAAACTTATTAATTTTTTAATTTCAAATTAATTAATAATTATTAATTATCTTTTCAATGTAAATGAAATACTTTAACAAGCTCTAATTTGATCTTTCTAGAAACACTTTCCAGTACCTCTACTTTGTTACGACTTATTCCAACTTATTTATGAAAGCGACGGGCAATATGTACATATTTTAAATTTTAATCATTTTATTAAATTAAATAAAATTACACTTAAATCCACTTTCAATTAAATTTTACAAAATAAATTCCATTTAAATAAATTTATTGTAATCCATTATATTCTTAATTATAATCTGCATCTTGATTTGATTTAATTTAAAATATTAATATTAAAATATTATTTAATTATTTAAAAATATTTTTTTAACAACGATATACAAAATAATAAATTAAGTAAATTTATTCGTGGATTATCAATTAATAAACAGATTCCTCTAAATAAACTAAAATACCGCCAAAATATTTAAGTTTCAATAAAAAATTATATACTATTTTAGCATTATAAAATTTAAATTTTTAATAATAGGGTATCTAATCCTAGTTTAATAACAAAATTTATTAAATCATATTTAAAAACAATAAATAAAATAATATAAAATTAAAATTTCACCTAATAATTTTAATTCTAATTTAAATAAATTTTAAATTAATTATTAATAACTAATAAAATTTAATTTAATTTTTGTATAACCGCAACTGCTGGCACAAAATTTGTTAATAATTTATATATTACTAAATCTTAATTTCTTAAATTTTTAATATTAATTACTACTAATAAATAATATTATTAAAATAAATAATTTATTCATACTAAAATTTATATGTAAAATAAATATAAAATAAATTTAATTAAACCATATAAAATTTATTTATATATCAATTTTTTTGTATAGAATTTTTTTTTTTTTTTTTATATATTAAATTATTTATATATTATAAATTATATAAATATTAAAATTAATTTTTATTAAATTAAAATTTAAAAAAAGGGTATTAAAAACAATTTATATTTTTTCCCTATTTATTTTATAATATTATATTTAAATAAAAAAAAATAATAAACAATAATTATTAATTTATATTATATAATATTAAAATTATAATATAATATATTTATTTTATTGATTAGGTTATTATTAATAATTTAAAATTTATATATATATATAAAAAATGACCAAACCGGGCGAAAAAAATTTTCATTAAAATAAATAAATAATAAAATTAAAAATAAGCTAAATTAAGCTTTTGGGTTCATACCCCAAATATAAAGGAAATACCTTTTTTTTAAAAATAAAGTGCCTGATAAAAAGGATTATTCTGATAGGATAAATTATGTAAATATTTTACCTTTATTAATTATATTTTATAGAATTAAACTATACCTATTAATATCAAAAATTAATGTGCATCTTACACTAAAATATAATTTCACAATAAAGAAATTAAACTTCTTAAAAATTAATCTTAATTAATTATTTTTAATTTTTTTTTATATAAATTCAAATAAAATATTTTTTTTATTTATTTTAATTTTTAGAACAATAATTTCAATTTCTTCAAATTCATGATTCGGCTGTTGAATTGGATTAGAAATTAATCTAATAAGATTTATCCCCCTAATTTCTAAATCTAACAATTTAATAGCATCAGAAGCAGCTTTAAAATATTTTTTAACTCAATCTATTGCTTCCATTAATTTTTTATTTTATATTATTATAAAAATAATTTTTTTAAAAAATTTTGAAACTAATAATATTTTATTAATAATAATTAATTCTTCAATATTAATAAAAATAGGAGCTGCCCCATTTCATTTTTGATTCCCTAATATTGTTGAAGGATTATCTTGGTTCAATAATTTTATTTTAATAACATGACAAAAAATTACCCCCATAATTTTATTATCTTATTATTTCAATAAAAATTTATTAATTTTCAGAATTTTATTAAATATTATTATTGGTGCTTTAGGAGGACTAAACCAAACATCATTACGAAAAATAATAGCTTTCTCTTCAATTAATAATCTAGGTTGAATAATTTCATCAATTATAATTAGAGAAAATTTATGAATTTTTTATCTATTCATATATTCATTTTTAATTAGAACTATATGTTTATTTTTTTACCTAACAAATTCATATTTTATTAATCAATTATTTATTTCAAATATAAAACCAATAATTAAAATTAATTTATTAATTAATTTCTTATCTTTAGGAGGACTCCCTCCTTTTATTGGATTTTTACCAAAATGAATTATTATTAATTTTTTAATAATAAATAATTTTTATTTTATAACATTTATTTTTATTATAATAAGATTAATTATACTATTTTTTTACATTCGAATTATTTATTCCTCATTTATAATAAATTATTTTAAAATAAAATGATTTAAAATTAATTTTAAAAATAATATTAATAATATTATAAATTTATTATCAATATTTTCAATCATAGGAATTATTTTAAGAACAATATTTTTTTACTAAATTGAAGGTTTTAAGTTAAACTAAACTAATAATCTTCAAAATTATTTATAAAGAAATTCTCTTTAAGCCTTAATAATTTATAATTATAACTTAAAATTTGCAATTTTATATCATTATTTGAATATAAGACTTAATAAAAGAGAAATTTCTCGTTAATAAATTTACAATTTATCGCTTTTAACCTCAGCCATTTTATTTAATAAAG